TCTTGATCCCTCTCAATCTCTCTTTCAATTCGAGGATCCAGAGAGGTGTTTTCATAGTCATCTCCGAATATTTGCCATCTCCGAATATTTTGATTTCATTTTTCTATGATATGTCTTTCTATATGAAAATTGGTTATTTACGATGTACGATGATCCCTGTTAAGCATCCATGGCTGAATGGTTAAAGCGCCCAACTCATAATTGGTAAATTTGCGGGTTCAATTCCTGCTGGATGCACGCGAACGGGAACGTTCCATAAGTCTATTGGAACTGGCTCTCTATCCATGGAATCTCATCCATCATCCATACATAGCGAATCGGTATGGTATATTCATACCATAACATAAGAACAATAAGAACTCGAATTCTTATCGATACTGGAACTCAGAGCATAGGAGGGAAAGTCGATTTATGGATGGAATCAAATACGCAGTATTTACAGAAAAAAGTCTTCGTTTATTGGGAAAGAATCAATATACTTTTAATGTCGAATCGGGATTCACTAAGACAGAAATAAAGCATTGGGTCGAGCTCTTCTTTGGTGTTAAGGTAGTAGCTGTGAATAGCCATCGACTACCCGGAAAGGGTAGAAGAATGGGACCTATTCTGGGACATACAATGCATTACAGACGTATGATCATTACCCTTCAACCGGGTTATTCTATTCCACTTCTAGATAGAGAAAAGAACTAAAGGAGAATACTTAATAATACGGCGAAACATTTATACAAAACACCTACCCCGAGCACACGCAAGGGAACCGTAGACAGGCAAGTGAAATCCAATCCACGAAATAAATTGATCCATGGACGGCACCGTTGTGGTAAAGGTCGTAATGCCAGAGGAATCATTACCGCAAGGCATAGAGGGGGAGGTCATAAGCGCCTATACCGTAAAATCGATTTTCGACGGAATCAAAAAGACATATCTGGTAGAATCGTAACCATAGAATACGACCCTAATCGAAATGCATACATTTGTCTCATACACTATGGGGATGGTGAGAAGAGATATATTTTACACCCCAGAGGGGCTATAATTGGAGATACTATTGTTTCTGGTACAAAAGTTCCTATATCAATGGGAAATGCCCTACCTTTGAGTGCGGTTTGAACTATTGATTTACGTAATTGGAAGTAACCAATTAGGTTTACGACGAAACCTAGAAATCGATCACTGATCCAATTTGACTACCTCTACGGGATAGACCTCAACAGAAAACTGTTGAGTAACGGCAGCAAGTGATTGAGTTCAGTAGTTCCTCATAGAAAATTATTGACTCTAGAGATATGGTAATATGGAGAAGACAAAATTGTTTGAAGCACGCACAGAACCGGAAGCGCCCCTTGTTTCAAAGAGAGGAGGACGGGTTATTCACATTTAATTTGATGGTCAGAGGCGAATTGAAAGCTAAGCAGTGGTAATTAAGACCCCCGGGTTAAAATAGGGATGTCTCCTACGTTACCCATAATATGTGGAAGTATCAACGTAATTTCATAGAGTCATTCGATCTGAATGCTACATGAAGAACATAAGCCAGATGACGGAACGCAGAGACCTAGGATGTAGAAGATCATAACATGAGCGATTCGGCAGATTTGGATTCCTTTTCTATATATCCACTCATGTGGTACTTCATCATACGATTCATATAAGATCAATCTGTCTAGAGAGCGTCATATACATCTAGAAAGCCGTATGCTTTGCAAGAAGCTTGTACAGTTTGGGAAGGGGTTTTTTGAGAAAAAAGAAGAATCTACTTCAACCGATATGCCCTTAGGCACGGCCATACATAACATAGAAATCACACGTGGAAGGGGTGGGCAATTAGCTAGAGCAGCAGGTGCTGTAGCGAAACTGATTGCAAAAGAGGGTAAATTGGCCACTTTAAGATTACCATCTGGGGAGGTCCGTTTGGTATCCCAAAACTGCTTAGCAACAGTCGGACAAGTGGGTAATGTTGGGGTGAACCAAAAAAGTTTGGGTAGAGCCGGATCTAAGTGTTGGCTAGGTAAACGCCCCGTAGTAAGAGGGGTAGTTATGAACCCTGTGGACCACCCCCATGGGGGCGGTGAAGGGAAAGCCCCCATTGGTAGAAAAAAACCCACAACCCCGTGGGGTTATCCTGCGCTTGGAAGAAGAACTAGGAAAAGGAAAAAATATAGTGATAGTTTTATTCTTCGTCGCCGTAAGTAAATACGTAACTAGGAATATGGAAAATTGCATTGCAATAATGCGATGGGCGAACGACGGGAATTGAACCCGCGCATGGTGGATTCACAATCCACTGCCTTGATCCACTTGGCTACATCCGCCCCTTATCCAGCTAAAGGATTTTCTCTTTTTTCCACTCATCATTATTCTATTTATTCTGACCTCCATACCTCGATCGAGATAGTGGACATAGGATGCCACTCTTTAAAATGAAAAAAAGGAGTAATCAGCTGTGACACGAAAAAAAACGAATCCTTTTGTAGCTCGTCATTTATTGACAAAAATCGAAAAGGTCAATATGAAGGAGGAGAAAGAAACAATAGTAACGTGGTCCCGGGCATCTAGCATTCTACCCGCAATGGTTGGCCATACAATCGCGATTCATAATGGAAAGGAACATATACCTATTTACATAACAAATCCTATGGTAGGTCGTAAATTGGGGGAATTCGTGCCTACTCGGCATTTCACGAGTTATGAAAGTGCAAGAAAGGATACTAAATCTCGTCGTTAACTGAATTCAGAATAGAAAGATTCAGAATAAACAAAGAAATTCAAATAAAGTAAAGGTAGGCCGGAAATAACCTTATTTATGACAAGTTTCAAATTGGTAAAGTATATCCCTAGGATAAAGAAGAAGAAGAACGGGCTACGGAAACTCGCAAGAAAAGTTCCAACTGATCGTCTACTTAAGTTTGAACGGGTTTTCAAAGCACAAAAACGCATACATATGTCTGTTTTTAAAGCACAAAGAGTTCTTGATGAGATTCGCTGGCGTTACTACGAAGAAACCGTTATGATACTGAACCTCATGCCTTATCGAGCATCTTATCCCATCTTAAAGTTGGTTTATTCAGCAGCAGCAAATGCTACTCATTATAGGGATTTCGACAAAGCTAATTTATTCATAACAAAAGCCGAAGTGAGTAGGAGTACTATTATGAAAAAATTTAGACCTCGGGCTCGAGGACGTGGTTATCCTATAAAAAAAACCATGTGTCATATAACAATTGTACTAAATATAGTAAAGAAATCTAAATAACTTTTAGATCAACCTAAGATTTCGATTCCCAGTAAAAAAATAAAATAGAATAGAAAAATATGGGACAAAAAATAAATCCACTCGGTTTCAGACTTGGTACAACCCAAAATCACCATTCCTTTTGGTTCGCACAACCAAAAAATTATTCTGAAGGTCTACAAGAAGATAAAAAAATACGGAATTGTATCAAGAACTATATACAAAAGAATAGGAAAAAAAGCTCAAATAGAAAAATAGAATCAGACTCAAGTTCCGAAGTAATTACACATATAGAAATTCAAAAAGAAATCGATACAATTCACGTTATAATCCATATTGGATTCCCAAATTTATTAAAGAAAAAAGGAGCAATCGAAGAATTAGAGAAAGATATCCAAAAGGAAGTGAATTCTGTAAACCAAAGACTTAATATTGCTATTGAAAAAGTTAAAGAACCTTATAGACAACCTAACATTCTTGCAGAATATATAGCTTTCCAATTAAAAAATAGAGTTTCATTCCGAAAGGCAATGAAAAAAGCCATTGAATTAACTAAAAAAGCAGATATAAAGGGAGTAAAAATCAAAATAGCAGGCCGTCTAGGAGGGAAAGAAATTGCACGTGCCGAATGCATCAAAAAGGGTAGACTTCCCCTCCAAACAATTCGCGCTAAAATTGATTATTGCTGCTATCCAATTCGAACTATCTATGGAGTATTAGGTGTAAAAATTTGGATATTCGTAGAAGAATAATAACTAACCTTATCTTCTCATTCTGGCCAGTGATAAAATAAAAAAGACAAGAGCCTTATTTTTCCAAAAATCCCAGAAAAAAGAAGAAATCATACCTCTTTCTATAAGATTTAATGAAAATTGATAAATTTATTAATATAATAATTGCTATGCTTAGTGTGTGACTCGTTAGTTTTTTCTTTAGGGTCAAAAATGGAAACTCAAAAAAAAAAATTGAGCGAACCCTACTAAAAATAGAAAAAACTTAGTAATTATAGAAAATTAACTAATAACCAACCTATTGCTTCGTATTGTCGAGATCCTAACAAAGAAACAGTCACTATGTGAATAAATACATCTATCATAAATGAGTAGATCTAGCATATAGTTGTAGCAACTGCATTTTTTTCTCTAAAAAAGAAACCGGATTCTAGGTTGTGAAACAAAAGGGATGTGGATAAAAGGAGGGATGATAGATAGAAGGAAGAAGAATAAGAAAGATATAAGATTCCAATGTGTATGGTCTATGAATTACATCATAAAAGGCAATGTGATAAAGCATCAATATAATAAAATAATAAAAATAAGAGAGAATTAAAAATCATAATTTTGTGAAACAATAAAGAAAAATTTTAAGCAATAATAAAGAGCAGCCCAGGTTAATAAAACTAAGAAAATTAACTCGGAAAGTTTGGAAGCTCCGTTGCAGGATTCAAACCTAACCATTAAAGGAGAAGCTGTGGGAACGACAAAACCTATGACTGCATAGGATTGATTTTATTGAAAAAAATCCTAATACTTCATTGGGCGGGATGGCGGAACAAACCAAAATAATAGCTTTATTTGATAAGGTTATAAATTAACAAATAAGACAAGAAAGAGTAAATATTCGCCCGCGAAACTTTATTGGATTAGAATACTTTACTACGATTCAATAAGGGTAAAAATCAGGATATTCCCTATATAAAAGAAAGACTACATTATCCATAAATATAGAATTTGGATATATTCTAGATCTTCTTTCTTTACTATATATTTTTCTATTTTAAGAAATACAAAATAAAAAAACGTATTCTATTATATATTGATGTCTATCTATCTGTAATATTTTTGAATATTATGGAATTAGAGAAATTTGCACGCTTTCGCGAGGAGCCGGATGAGAAGAAACTCTCATGTCCAGTTTTGCAGTAGAGATGGAACTAAAAAAAACCATCGACTATAACCCCAAAAGAACTAGATTTCGTAAACAACATAGAGGAAGAATGAAGGGAAAATCCTGCCGAGGCAATCGTATTTGTTTTGGTAGATATGCTCTTCAAGTACTTGAACCCGCTTGGATTACAGCGAGACAGATAGAAGCAGGACGAAGAGCAATGACACGATATGCACGTCGTGGTGGAAAACTATGGGTACGTATATTTCCCGACAAACCGGTTACACTAAGACCCACAGAAACACGTATGGGCTCAGGAAAGGGATCCCCCGAATATTGGGTAGCTGTTGTTAAACCAGGTCGAATACTTTATGAAATGAGCGGAGTATCTGAAACTATAGCTAGAGCAGCTATCTCCATAGCTGCCAGTAAAATGCCCATACGAAGTCAATTTCTTAAATTAGAGATATAGATCCCCCCCCCAAAAAAAAAAGGGAGTATTGAAGATAAAAAACCCCGGGTTTTCCTTCTGGAGAGACAATATATCTTTCATTCCTTTGAAGTGAAATAACAAATTGAAATCCAAATAATATGATTCAACCTCAGACCCTTTTAAATGTAGCGGATAACAGTGGAGCTCGGAAATTGATGTGTATTCGAGTAATAGGAGCTGCTGGTAATCAGCGATATGCTCGTATTGGTGATGTTATTGTTGCTGTAATCAAAGACGCAGTGCCCCAAATGCCTCTAGAAAGATCCGAAGTAATTCGAGCTGTAATTGTACGTACATGTAAAGAATTCAAATGTGAAGACGGTATAATAATACGCTATGATGACAATGCAGCAGTTATCATTGATCAAAAAGGAAATCCAAAAGGAACTAGAGTTTTTGGCGCGATTGCCGAGGAATTGAGAGAATTGAATTTTACTAAAATAGTTTCATTAGCTCCTGAAGTATTATAAATACTAGTAGATGAGATATAGATCAAAGAAAAAATTAGTAGATTGTGTTTTACGTATATGCTTTAAAATCCAAAATAAAAAGAAAAGGGAAAACATGTTGATTATCTAAAAATTAGGAGGAACCTAGAATTAGAGTCTTATGGGCAAGGACACTATTGCTGATTTACTAACCTCTATAAGAAACGCAGACATGAGTAAAAAAGGAACTGTTCGAGTAGTATCTACAAATATTACCGAAAACATTGTTAAAATACTTCTACGAGAGGGTTTTATTGAAAGTGTTCGGAAACATCAAGAAAATAACAGATATTTCTTGGTCTTAACTTTGCGACATCAAAAGAGAAGGACTAGAAAGGGAATATATAGAACTAGAACCTTTTTAAAGCGTATCAGCCGGCCCGGCTTACGTATTTATGCTAACTATCAAGGAATTCCTAAGGTTTTGGGCGGAATGGGAATTGCTATTCTTTCTACTTCTCAAGGTATAATGACAGATCGAGAAGCTCGACTAAACAGAATTGGGGGAGAAATCTTATGTTATATATGGTAATGGCTCCCCCTATAGTACCCAAATTCTATTTCGAACTTCCTATTTTGAAAATGCAAATAGAAAAATAGGAGAAAAAAATATGACAGAAAAAAAAAATAGGAGAGAAAAAAAAAACCCGAGAGAAGCAAAAGTTACTTTCGAAGGTTTAGTTACGGAAGCCCTACCCAACGGAATGTTCCGAGTTCGCTTAGAGAATGACACCATCATCCTGGGCTATATTTCAGGAAAAATTCGGTCCAGTTCTATACGAATACTGATGGGGGATAGGGTCAAAATTGAAGTAAGTCGTTATGATTCAAGCAAGGGGCGTATAATTTATAGACTTCCCCATAAGGATTCGAAGCGTATCGAAGACTCGAAGGATACTGAAGATTTGAAGGATACCAAAGATTAGGTTTTTCTAGGATAATAAATTCCAAATTTCAAAATTTAAGTGAAGAGGCTTATTTTTTCCCAAAGAATGGATTCATAGTTTAAGAAAGGAATACCTAAATATGAAAATAAGAGCTTCCGTTCGTAAAATTTGTACAAAATGTCGACTGATTCGTAGGCGTGGGCGAATTAGAGTCATTTGTTCCAATCCGAAGCATAAACAAAGACAGGGGTAATCTTTCGAAAAAGGAGCTTTCCTTTCTAAAAGGTAAAAAAAAAAAAATACCCACAGAAATGTCCAAATTCCCAATCCCAAAATGAAAGTAAAGGATATATTTAACCCTGAAACGGATATCTTTGTATCTTTTTTTCTTTTTGTTATTTCTAACTCATATTTATGAGATAATAAAATATGACAAAAGCTATACCAAAAATAGGTTCACGTAAGAAAGTGCGTATTGGTTTGCGTAGGAATGCCCGTTTTAGTTTAAGGAAGAGTGCACGTAGAATAACAAAAGGGGTTATTCATGTTCAAGCCAGTTTCAACAATACCATTATAACTGTTACAGACCCACAAGGTCGGGTGGTTTTCTGGTCCTCCGCAGGTACTTGTGGATTCAAAAGCTCAAGAAAAGCATCACCCTATGCCGGTCAAAGAACAGCAGTAGATGCTATTCGTACAGTGGGTTTGCAACGAGCAGAAGTTATGGTAAAAGGGGCTGGTAGCGGAAGAGATGCCGCATTACGAGCCATTGCTAAAAGTGGTGTACGGTTAAGTTGTATACGCGATGTAACACCTATGCCACATAATGGATGTCGACCTCCTAAAAAAAGACGTCTGTAAAAGAATTAAACCGCTTTCAAGAGAAATAAACGATTCAATGATCAAATAAATACTAATCTATTATGGTTCGAGAGGAGGTAACAGGATCCACCCAAACACTACAGTGGAAGTGTGTTGAATCAAGAGTAGATAGTAAGCGTCTTTATTATGGTCGTTTCATTCTGTCCCCACTTAGAAAAGGTCAAGCGGATACTGTTGGTATTGCCTTGCGAAGAGCTTTACTTGGAGAAATAGAAGGAACGTGTATCACACGCGCTAAATTTGGGAACGTGCCACACGAATATTCTACAATAGTAGGTATTGAAGAATCCATACAAGAAATTTTACTAAATTTGAAAGAAATTGTATTGAGAAGTAATCTCTATGGAGTTAGAGACGCATCAATTTGCGTCAAAGGTCCTAGATACATAACCGCTCAAGATATAATCTTACCACCTTCCGTAGAAATCGTTGATACGACACAACCTATAGCTACCTTGAGAGACCCCATTGATTTCTATATTGAGTTACAGATCAAGAGAGATCGCGGATATCATACGGAACTCAGAAAAAACTCTCAAGATGGAAGTTATCCTATAGATGCTGTATCCATGCCTGTTCGAAATGTGAATTATAGTATTTTTTCTTGTGGGAATGGGAATGAAAAACACGAGATACTTTTTCTCGAAATATGGACGAATGGAAGTTTAACCCCTAAAGAAGCGCTTTATGAAGCTTCTCGTAATTTGATTGATTTATTTCTTCCTTTTCTACACGCAGAGGAAGAAGGCGCTAGTTTCGAAGAAAATAAAACCAGGTTTACTCCACCTCTTTTAACCTTTCAAAAAAGATTCAGTAATTTAAAGAAAAACAAAAAAGGAATTCCATTGAATTGTATTTTTATTGATCAATTAGAATTGCCTTCTAGAACGTATAATTGTCTCAAAAGGGCCAATATACATACACTATTGGACCTTTTGAGTAAGACTGAAGAAGATCTTATGAGAATTGACAGCTTTCGTATGGAAGATGGAAAACTTATATGGGCCACTCTAGAGAAGCATCTCCCAATTAATTTACCTAAGAACAAGTTCTCGCTTTAAATCCATTACAATTTTTTCTTTTTCGAGTTAGAATAAAAAAAAAAAGAAAACAATTTTGGATCTTTGGCACAATCTAGATTTTCGCGAAATGGATCATAATAAAATAGATTTTAGGTATCTAGGGAAGATTCACTTGGAAGTAACTATTTCCTAGATACCTATGCAGGGGACTCCACGGTTGAATGAATCAACCTGATAAATCCCTAAAAAAGACCTAAAGTTAAGGATTTATCAATGGGTAATGTTGCTCCAATACCTAACCAAAGAGCTACTACAGTACCGATTAAAAAAACGGTTGTAGCTACTGGGCGACGAAATGGATTTTGGAATTTATTGACATTCTCGAGAAAGGGTACTGTTAATAAACCTGTTGGCACAGAAACCATTAAGAGAACGCCCAATAACTTATTGGGTACTGTACGAAGTATTTGAAATACGGGAAAGAAGTACCACTCAGGTAATATTTCCAGAGGAGTTGCAAACGGATCCGCCGGTTCACCAATCATTGACGGCTCAAGAACTGCTAAACCCACATTGCATGCAATAGTACCTAGAATTACTACTGGAAAAATGTATAAAAGATCGTTGGGCCATGCGGGTTCCCCATAATAATTATGCCCCATCCCTTTAGCTAATTTTGCTCTTAATACAGGATCATTTAAGTCTGGTTTCTTTGTTATTGGGATAGGTGAATTCTTTAGGATCCATCCCCCAAAGGAACCGGACATGAGAATTTTTCATCATCCGGCTCGAGCAAGAATGAAAGAAATAAGACCGTGGAGGATCCACAATAGAATAGGTTATATAATGACTCAATGAATCAAGGTAAGAAAAGCTTTATCAGGTTATCTTTTCCGAAGTTTCGCCTATAACTACTCATTGAAAAGAGTCCTATTCTTATGCGTAAATGCTCAATATCCAAGTGGGCTTACAAATTTGATCATGATCAATTGCTTTGTGGATTGTCTCTTGATTAGTTGGTGTTTATCCCCTCAATAGCGCAAGTTTCTTATGCCCAAACAAAGTATTTACTTGTTACTAATAAAAAATTAAAAAGTTTAGCCTACTTTCTTCCTTAGATCCCTTCTTTTACTCCGATAATATTGTGGATCGAAATCGATGCAAAGAAAATGAATGCATTTCCATACTATAATAAAAAGTAAGTGTAATAAATATAGAATTGGATCATATCACATGACTTATTCCATTTATACTCTACGGGATCTTACGGAGCCTCTTCATGGATGACATGGTTGGGGTATGATCATAGAAAATATTCTCCTCGAATGAACCAGCCTATCCTTCCTAGATAGGGGACTTACGTATTGATTGGATGCGGAGACACCTTTGGTCGTGAATTCTAATGTGGCAGATCCAATTCTCTATCTGCATGGCCAAATCAATAATTCAAGTCACACACTCCCATAATCCACCTTATTTTCTTTCGTAAAATTAACTTCAACTATTTGTATCAAAATATTTAAGGATATTTGTATACTTCAAAGTTGAAGAGAAGTATCCAAATGACATGTCTTATTTTACAATAACCCATGTTTGTAGCAATGAAATACCACAACCTACCCGATATGATATCTGAGAATTCTAATTTTCTATGATATGCCTTGCCTATAAAGGACCAGAAATACCTTGCTTACGTATCATTGGAAAGTGCATTAACATAAATACAGCAGTAAGCAGAGGCAGTACAAAGGTATGTAAACTATAAAAACGAGTCAAAGTGGATTGCCCCACACTAGCACTTCCACGTAATAACTCCACTAAAGGGGATCCTATTACCGGAATCGCTTCGGGTACACCTGTCACAATTTTGACTGCCCAATAACCGATTTGATCCCAAGGTAAAGAATAACCAGTTACACCAAATGATGCAGTCAATACAGCCAAAACCACACCTGTGACCCAAGTTAATTCACGGGGTTTTTTAAATCCACCTGTGAGATACACACGAAATACGTGCAGGATCATCATTAGAACCATCATACTTGCTGACCATCGATGAACTGATCGGATTAACCAACCAAAGTTGGCCTCCGTCATTATATATTGAACGGAGGAAAAAGCTTCTGTAACGGTTGGTCGGTAGTAAAAAGTCATAGCAAAACCGGTAGCAACTTGTACTAAAAAACAAGTAAGTGTAATTCCCCCTAAACAATAAAATATATTGACATGAGGAGGAACATATTTACTCGTTATATCATCTGCAATTGCCTGAATCTCAAGACGTTCCTCAAACCAATCATATACTTTATTGAGATAGGTAACTAGCCCGACTCCCCCTCCGAGAACCGTATATGAAAATTTCATCTCGTACGGCTCAAGCAGAAACACACAAATTTTCAACGGATATTAGAAAAAAAGGTTCAAAACTTCATCAGCCGCAGGATTGGATCAATTTGCCTTGAAGATATTAAATAAGAAAAATCCAGAATTTCTTCTTTGTGATGATAATGCCAAAAAATCTCAAGTTGGCTCATCTGTCTTTCTTTCCCTTATGTTGATCATTAGAGGCCTCTTGACTTTTCTCTTCCCTATTTTTTATTTATTTTATTTATTTAACTAGTAAAAAAATAAAAATTTATAGTGGTTTTCTAATAGAAATTATCTTGTTGCGATCCTATGAATCAGTTCAATTAAAACCTTAGATTCATACTAGAGCCACGATGATTGAGTCTCAAGCTAAACAAAAGGCAAGGGTTCTTCGAATAAAAACCGCTTGATGATCATTTATTGAATTGGTGTAATGACTCGACAAAATCGAGAGAAAAAAAAGTAGTCTTTTGGGCAAACAAAATTGGAAAGAAGAAAAGTTCTTTTTTTATTAAGAACTACTTGAATTTTTTTTTTCAGTCTGGTTGCGAGGTCTAAATAGTGAGTATGAATCATAGTTCCATTTTTTTCTTGATCCACTCTATGTATTTCGTGTTCCAGATACTAGAATAAATAATATCCGACGAATTAGAATCATCTTGATAGAGAGAACAGGCCCTTTCTATGTATTATCAATAGGATCAATTCTAACAAGTCACACACTCATATTCCAGAGATACCAAAACAAAAAATCCACGGTCGAACTACCAGAATGTATAAAAATGTGGAGCTTAAAGCAGAAAGACTCTTTTTGGATGGAAAAACTATGACTTCATAGTTTTAGTTAGTAGAAACCTAATTCATTAAAATTCCGTCCAATAAAACAGAAGAATTATAAATTTCTAAAATGATAGATAGGAATATCGCGAATAAAGCCATTGCAACCCCCATAAAAGGAGTAGTCCCCCAACCCGGAGCGACTTTCCCATATTCTGAATTCAAGGGTTTCAATAAACTACCTGCACCAGTTCGTTTTGGCCTAGGTCTAGAACTATCTTCAACGGTTTGTGTAGCCATAAATTCTATTTAATCATTGGTGTTGACTTTGTATACTATTCCGTTGTAGTTGTAAATACACGATCTTTATCATAGATCCATTGTAATCTTGAAATTCTATAAAAATGGAAACAGCAACTTTAGTCGCCATCTCCATATCTGGTTTACTTGTAAGCTTTACTGGGTATGCCTTATATACCGCGTTTGGGCAACCCTCTCAACAATTAAGAGATCCATTCGAAGAACATGGGGACTAATTGAAGTAAGAAGTCTCCCGGCTGGGAGACTTCTTACTTCAATTAAATTATTTCATTTTTTAGTCGGAACCTTAGGTGGTTCTCGGAAGAAGATAGCGAAAAAAATTATACCTAAAGTCGAAACTAAAAGGAACGTATAAACCAATGCTTCCATAGATTCGATCGTGGTTTATTTACAATTATAACTTCCACACCTATTCACTTGTCATTTGGGATCATTTCCCATATAAAAAAAGAGTCAAAGAAAGGACAGGACAGGAAATGTTTCCCATATCAAATCAAAAAAGAGAGGCGAAAGATACCGTAGCAATGTGGTATCAAATTGTCTGTCTCCTTGTAGTTGGATCCCCAACTTTTTGGAATGTTCCAAATTCCACTTGAGCATCCAAGTCTGGATCAATACCAGCAAAAACATCTCGGAACAAGGTTCGAGCACCATGCCAAATGTGTCCGAAAAAGAAGAGCAAAGCAAAGGTAGCATGACCAAAAGTGAACCAACCCCTTGGACTGCTGCGAAAAACACCATCTGATTTCAAAGTAGCTCGATCTAATTCAAAAATTTCTCCTAATTGGGCACGCCTCGCGTATTTTTTTACAGTAGCAGGATCAGAATAACTTACTCCATTAAGTTCGCCACCATAGAACTCCACCGTTACGCCTACTTGTTCAACGCTATATTTGGATTCTGCTCTTCTAAAAGGAACGTCCGCTCTCACAATTCCCTCTTCATCTACCAAAACTACCGGAAATGTTTCAAAAAAAGTAGGCATACGACGTACAAAAAGCTCCCGCCCTTCTTTATCTCTAAAGACGGGATGTCCTAACCATCCAACAGCTATTCCATCCCCATTGTCCATTGAGCCTGCTCTGAATAATCCCCCCTTTGCCGGATTATTACCAATATAATCATAAAAAGCTAATTTTTCGGGAATTTTAGACCAAGCTTCTGATAAACTAAGATTTTCGGCTAACCCATCACTAACTCTTCGATATATTTCTTGCTGAAAGTATCCCTGATCCCACTGATAACGAGTAGGTCCAAATAATTCGATTGGGGTAGTTGCCGATCCATACCACATAGTTCCAGCAACTACGAAAGCTGCAAAAAAAACAGCAGCGATACTACTGGAAAGTACAGTTTCAATATTGCCCATACGTAATCCTTTGTATAGACGTTGAGGCGGACGGACACTAAGATGGAATAGGCCCGCTAATATGCCCAGTGTACCCGCAGCAATATGATGCGAAGCTATTCCCCCCGGAACGAAAGGATCAAAACCTTCTGCACCCCACGCAGGATTTACAGCTTGTACTTTTCCAGTTAGTCCATAAGGATCGGACACCCATATCCCAGGACCATACAAACCGGTTACATGAAATGCACCAAAGCCAAAACAAGCCACCCCTGCAAGAAATAAATGAATTCCAAAGATCTTGGGCAAATCTAAAGAAGGTTTTCCCGTCCGCTCATCACAGAATATTTCTAGGTCCCAATATACCCAATGCCAGATAGCTGCCAAGAAACACAAGCCAGAAAACACAATATGCGCACCTGCCACACCTTCATAACTCCAAATACCCGGATTCGTTATAGTTCCTCCTGAAATACTCCAACCACCCCACGAATTGGTTATTCCTAAACGAGTCATGAAGGGGATGACGAACATACCTTGTCTCCACATTGGATCCAGAACAGGATCAGAGGGATCAAAAACCGCTAATTCGTATAAAGCCATCGAGCCAGCCCAACCAGAAACTAGAGCTGTATGCATTATATGCACCGAAAGCAATCGACCCGGATCATTCAATACGACAGTATGAACACGATACCAAGGTAAACCCATGGAAATACCCCTTTAGCAAAGAAAAATAGACACGATGTCGTTTTATTTTATCGCATTGGAAAAGACTATCCATATCCTATGTACCTAACCCTTCTAGGGGATTCTGTGTCAGAAAGCGTGAATATTTATTTCATTCCATTAAAAATAAGAAGCCAATTCTGTTTGTAAGAAGAAAGAGAAGCAGATCTATTCTATACTCGATAAGTGCCAATATGCAATGGGTAGCTTGGGCTATTTTGAAAAACGAAGAATAGATCCCTAATCCCTCTTTGTTTATCATTCGAATCACAGATTCCTTTTTCTTTATTCAGTCTGTCTTATCTTCCTTATATGTATAATTTTGCAATCTATGTATTATTTCAATCTATGTATTAATAGAATCTATAGTATTCTTATAGAATAAGAAAAAAATGAAGATAATAAACTGCGGATTCTTTCTTTCTCTTCCATTCTTTAAGTTTCCATATTAAAGTGTAGTTTTCTTACTTAAATCTAATAATATTAATCTAATATGCCCATTGGTGTTCCAAAAGTACCTTACCGGATTCCCGGAGATGAAGAAGCGACTTGGGTTGACTTATACAATGTTATGTATCGAGAAAGGACACTTTTTTTAGGTCAAGAGATTCGTTGCGAGATCACGAATCATATTACAGGTCTCATGGTATATCTCAGTATAGAAGATGGAATTAGCGATATTTTTTTGTTTATAAACTCCCCTGGCGGGTGGCTAATCTCAGGAATGGCAATTTTTGATACGATGCAAACGGTGACACCAGATATATATACAATATGCCTCGGAATAGCCGCGTCCATGGCCTCCTTCATTCTGCTTGGAGGAGAACCTACTAAACGTATAGCATTCCCTCACGCTAGAATTATGCTTCACCAACCGGCTAGTGCTTATTATCGGGCAAGGACACCAGAATTTTTACTAGAAGTGGAAGAGTTACACAAAGTTCGCGAAATGATCACACGGGTTTATGCACTAAGAACAGGCAAGCCTTTTTGGGTTGTATCCGAAGACATGGAGAGGGATGTTTTTATGTCAGCAGACGAAGCTAAAGCTTATGGACTTGTTGATATTGTAGGGGATGAAATGATTGACGAGCACTGCGATACTGATCCTGTGTGGTTTCCAGAAATGTTTAAGGATTGGTAGTGGCTGAATTTCTTGTAAATTTATTTCAAATCTAAATTTTGGTTTTATGCGATTTTATAGAAAATAGAAATACTTCATGATGATGAATCATCAGGTTAAGATCGATCTAAACCAATCCATTTTTTTCTATATACATACGACATGCCAACAGTTAAACAACTTATTAGAAATGCAAGACAGCCAATACGAAATGCTAGAAAAACGCCCGCGCTTAAGGGATGTCCTCAGCGTCGAGGAACATGTGCTAGGGTGTATGTGCGACTCGTTCAGATCATGAGTTCAAACAAATAAGACAATTTTTGAAATATCCATGATCGGTACCAATGAATAGGACAGAGCTTCTCTCTCCTAGATTTCTACGGTATATGGAATTTATGGTTTCCTTTAGTGCAAATCCAATCATCTAGATTGGAAGAAGCTATTCCCCCATTGGTAACAAATGGTTATCGATTAAGCGGAGGAAATAGTAATAAAAAGAAAAGGATTATGCTCCTTTATCTTAAAAGAACGGACTAAAGGGTCAGCTACTTAGCCAACTTTCATAATTAAATACCGTCACTGTACGAATAACTCTTATTTATTGTGAAAAGAGCGATTTACTCTATAATGGATAGGTAGAGCCAAAGACTGTGAACTATACAAGTTCACAATACCTTTTGATGAAAGAAAGGGCTCCGGTGTATAGAGAGGGCCTCACCGTTTAAAAGAGAACCATAGAAACGATGGAACCCGCTGTTTTTTTAGTACCGTTAGAATTTGTTATTTCTATGCGAAATAACTGAAGGGGATAGAATAAAAAATCGTGGTTGGGAAGGTTATAGTAGCAAAAGCCATTGGAATTAATATTTTATATATCGGAATAATCCGTTTTGTTATTAATGGGAAAAAGAACGGTTAAAAGAAGAAAAATCATTAGTTATTCATTAAGGTTAATTTGATTCAATGACCAGAGTTCCGCGAGGATATATAGCTCGGAGACGACGAACAAAAATGCGTTCATTTGCCTCAAACTTTAGAGGGGCTCATTTAAGACTTAATCGAATGATTACTCAACAAGTAAGAAGAGCTTTTGTTTCTTCTCATCGAGATAGAGGTAGGCAAAAGAGGGATTTTCGTCGTTTGTGGATCACTCGGATAAACGCAGCAACACGGATATATAAAGTATTTGATAGTTATAGTAAATTAATACACAATCTGTACAAAAAGGAATTGATTCTTAATCGTAAAATGCTTGCACAAGTAGCTGTATTAAATCCAAATAATCTTTACACGATTTCCAATAAAATAAAGACCATTAATTAAAGGGATAAAAAAGTGAATAATTAAAACCGAATTCCCGGAGAGGGAACTCCGGGAAAATACAATAAATTAAGATTAAGTGGTAGGAATCAACGAGCATGTTGCAATAAATAAAAAACTATTTCTTTTTTCCCATTTTTCTTTCTTTTCTTATAACAAACAAAAGAATCTAAACTGGATTACTTTATTTATATATGAGTCTGATCCTTTCGAATAAAACATCAACAATCGGAACTTAAGCTCCGATTGTTGTTTCTTAAATTCTGGTTGGAGTTTCTTAAATTTCGATTGGAATTGAACTTTTGTGTTAATTGAGGAATATGTCTATTTTTTCTGTGTCTAGGACCAGTAATTATTGAAATTGATTGGGCTTGAAATTGCTTCTCATTTTCATAGTTACGAAATGGTAAGAAAGATAAAATACGAGCCTGTTTTATAGCAAGAGTAATTAATCGTTGTTGTTTCAAGGTTAATCTATTTATTCGTCTGGATAATATTTTTCCTTGTTCACTAATAAATCGATTAATTAAGCTCATGTTTCTATAATCAATTCGATCCCCCCGACCAATTCGGGAACGCCTACGGAAAGGTTGTTTGGATTTACGAAAAGGTTGTTTGAATTTACGAAAAGGTTGCTTGGATTTTTGAAAAGTTTGTTTGGATTTACGAAAAGGTTGCTTAGATTTACGAAACGGTTGTTTAGATATATACATGATTTATTCCTTATTTTAAATTTGAAAAAAAAAAAATGGATTTCTTTATTTTTTTAATTTTGGATCCAGAAGAAGTAGTCTTTCTTTAAGAAGTAGTCTTTCTTTGGTCCATATATTATTTGATTCATATACTATATATAAAAAATATAAAAATAATATAAAAAATATAAAAATATAAAATATAAAAAAACCTCTATACATATGAAATAATATCTACTTCTCTATACATATGAAATAATATCTAGCTAAAGTGGATTTGTATTTTGTATTCTATCTATGTTCTATATATTAAATAATAAATTCTTACTTTTTCTATTCTTTAGAAAAATCAAAAACACGATGCTCCTATTTCTTTATTTCATTATGAGTCGTATGCTTGCGGCAATAACGACAAAATTTTCTTAATTCTAATTGTCCGGGTGTATTGTGGCGATTCTTTTGACTACTATATCTAGAAATCCCCGTCGATTCCTTATTGGTACCCTTTCGAACACAACTGATACATTCCAAAATCACTCTGATTCTAACATCTTTGCCCTTGGCCATGAACCTCCTTTCCTTTTTGGATCGACTTAACTTAATTCTTATACCTGTTCTTTTATTCTTCTATATTGGATCCGAAAAAGAAGAATAAAATCCAATAGAATAAAAAATGGAGAAATAATTAAAGAATACAATCCTTGTCGAATTAGCAAGGATTTTGCTTCGAAATCCTTTCATTTAAGTAGCAAGCCCGGCTCTTTCTATGCTCGAATTTGTGAGGCCTGACTTAGCTTGGATACCGCTTTTAATTAAATTGATGTTTTCTTCCAAAATGAGATTTACCAAATTTTTTATGACTCTGAGGTTCAACCCAATCCATCTTTTCTTTCTTTTTGCTTCGTATACTAAAAAAGGATTGAAAGAAAATTTTCGTCATGTCACGAAGAATTTTATCTCTCGTATAGGAATAACTAGAATTAAAAAAAAGGGAATGACAAAGCATCCGGGAATAAACGATTAATTTCTATCAATAAACCTGCCAAAGCCCCAAACCATAGAGTACTTAGCACGGGTGCTACAGAGAGATATGTTTTTATATCCCGCATTGAAAATCCTCCTTCCTTATTGGAATACATATATGATCAGATACTTTTGCCCAAGATCGTTTGTATTTCTTTATTTAGGCGGAAATTCCTAACTAAAAAACAAAATCAATATTCTATATATATAGAATGAACCATATAGACGAAATTTTCCTATCCCTAAAAAAGAAAAAGATGACCCCTTCTTCCTATACATTACTAAGGAATAGTAATCTTTCTTTTATAGGTGAAATTCAACTGGATTTTAGATATATACCCTTCGTTGATTATATGAGACCAAAAACAAGAAATGACAAGAAAGTTCTATATAGATAGAGAAATAGAAGAAAATTACAATGTGGAAAACAAGAAAGGAATTATGTACAATGGCATTGTACAACAATTTGGAAAAGGGATGTAGCGCAGCTTGGTAGCGCGTTTGTTTTGGGTACAAAATGTCACAGGTTCAAATCCTGTCATCCCTACCTATTACTTCTCTCTTCTTTATGGGCAGTAGCGGGGAGATCAATTCAAGTGTATATAACTTGAATTTGTGGATACTATACGTACGTGAGACACGTTAGGAGTAGAAAAGGATTTTCTTTTTGAAAGCGCTCTTAGTTCAGTTTGGTAGAACGCGGGTCTCCAAAACCCGATGTCGTAGGTTCAAATCCTACAGAGCGTGATTCCATCTATCTTATGTCGAAACAGAGTAAAACTTATGTCGAAACAGAGTAAAATAACTTAAAAAAAAAAAAAAAACAAAGTCGAATTACAACTCCAATTTGACCTCCTCCAGACTAGAGAGGAGGTCAATCAAAAAAAAATATTACTCAATCAAAGATCCAACTGATCCCCGCGCCTGTATTGCAAATACGCAGTCACGAATAATCCCGCTAAAGTAATAGGAATTAGGCCTAAGACGATTCCAAATAGAAAAACTTCAATCATTTCGATTTGTTCGAGGGGATAAAAAAAGAGGTACGATCTATCTCTAAATAATAGTCTAAATTATCCACGAATCTCAATGACCAAAAAAAGAATTGGTAATTAGCGTGGAAAAAGGTCCTATAATATCAGGAATCCAAAAGATAAATTCTTATTTTCTGACTTATTCATTCAATTCATTTCAAATAAGACGTATCTTGTTCAAGCCAATAAATAGAGCTGGGGTTATAGTTAAAGCAGCCAGTAGAAAACCGAAATAACTAGTTATAGTAAGCATGAAGGGGTTAAATTCCATTTTTTTTTTACTGCACTACATATGTTGGTAAAGCACTTACCTAAGTTATGGAAAATTCCTAATTCATCGGTTATTTTAGATAATACTAAAAAACAAGATAG